CGTATCATTTTTTTTCCATTTTCAAAAATTCGATAGGTTGTATTCAAAAAAAAGAAAATCCCTTTTTCATTATTATTTATTGATAATAATAATGCAAACTTGTTTTTTTGAATTTCTTTTCCCCATGGAGATATTGAATAGCAGGAACCACTTTTTTGACCACTATAATTCTTACAATGAACGTTTAAATGTCCCTCAAAAGTCAGTAAATAGATTCGAAACATATAAAATGCGGTTAATCCTGCTGTGAAACAAGCTATAATTGCAAAAACCGGAGAATACAACCAACTATCGTTAAGAATTTGGTCTTTGGACCAAAAACAAGCGAGAGGTGGAATACCACAAAGAGAAAGCGTACCTATTAAAAAAGCAGTTTTTGTAATTGGTACATGCTTTTTCAACCCTCCCATAAGAACCATATTCTGACTTTTATCGGGAGAATATCCAACAATAGCTTCCATTGAATGAATAATAGATCCGGATCCTAAAAACAATAATGCTTTCGAATAAGCATGAGTAATCAAATGAAATAAAGCCGCCTGATACGATCCCATTCCTAAAGCTAACATCATATAACCCAGTTGGGACATCGTAGAATACGCCAAACTTCTTTTAATATCGTTTTGAGCAAGAGCTAAAGTAGCTCCGAATAGGAGTGTTACTATACCAATCAAAGAAATAAAATTCATTATATGAGGTATAATTAGAAAAAGAGGAAGGAGGCGAGCTACAAGAAAAATACCTGCTGCGACCATAGTAGCGGCATGTATAAGAGCCGAAATAGGAGTGGGACCTTCCATGGCATCGGGTAACCATACGTGAAGGGGGAATTGAGAAGACTTGGCAACTGCACCTGTAAATAAAAGCAAGGCACACAAAGTAAGAAATACAAAATTGACCTCATTATTATAAACTAATTTATTTACTATTTCGAATAAATCTCTAAATTCGAAACTACCCGTTATAGCATAAAGTCCCAAAATCCCTAATAATAAACCAAAATCGCCTACACGATTCGTTACAAAGGCTTTTTGACAAGCATTCGCCGCAATAGGTCGTGTGAACCAAAAACCTATTAATAGATAAGAACACATTCCAACTAATTCCCAAAAAATATAAATTTGTATTAAATTCACACTCGTAACTAATCCCAACATGGAGGTAGTGAAAAAACTCATATACGAAAAAAATCTCAAATATCCCTGATCATGATACATATAATTGTCACTATAAAAAAGAACCAGAATTCCAACCGTACTAATTAATATTACCATAATCGAAGCAAGCGAATCTATTAAGTAACCGAAGTCTAAAGAAAAATCATTATTAATTGTCCAAGACCATACATATTGATAGATAGAACTTTTATTTATTTGCTGAATAGAGAGATAGACCGAAAGGAGCATAACTACATTTAGTAGAAAGATATTAGGAAAGGACCACATACGTCGAAGATTTTTTGTTGCCATTGGAAAAACGATAAGTCCAACGCCTATTAACATAGGAATGGGAAGTGCAATGAGAGGTATAATCCATGAATAGGGATATGTATAGTCCATAAAAAAACCTTTTATCTTTTATTCTTATTTTATTCTGAATTATTCTTTCTCAACTCCTTCGAATATTCAGAGGAAGAAGGAAGTTAGAATAAATAGGATCAGGCTACTATTGCAATCGAAAATGAACTAAAAATACAAAATGAACTCAAAATACTAATACTTTTTTTTCTTTATATTAATTTCCATTTTATTTTATATTAATTTCTATTTTATATTAATTTATATTCTATAGAAATTCATATATATTTCTATATATATATATTTTTGAATTTTCTATATATCTTTTATGTATTTTCTATTTTAAAAAATTGACTTTTATCTAATTCTAAAATTTACTAGTCTATAATTTACTATAATTTTAGTAACAATTTTACTAAAAAAAAAATAATAAACTTTTATTACTAATAAATAACTAACTCTAAATAGTTATCTATAATAGCTTATCGAACTAAATTTAACTAAATTAGCTAAAATTAGCTAAGTTATAACGAAGATCTTTCTACTTACTAAAGATATAAAACAATTGAATTACCATTAGGTATTACGATAATTTTTTCTATTCGTAGACGAAAAATTGATAATTCCATACAACAAATATACACAGAGTATTTTATACATTCCTTTTGTTTTCCATTAATATTAATATAAATAATAGAAAACACATGATATAAATAATAGAAACACATGGAATTTTTTTTTTCGAATTGTCGAAAGGACTATTTGAATATCCGACATTTTTCTTTCGATACCTACCATGGTATCAAAATCAATGAGCAAGGATTCCTTTTTTCACCTTTTCTTCTATTTTGATTTCTTCTATTTTGATACGGATATAAATAGAAAACACGACAAAAATAAACCTAGATATAGATATCTAAAAACTTCGTTATTTTTCTTTTGTGTCTTGTCAGATATTTAGTTGGATTGAATGGAATCAAGATTCAAAAAAAATTGAAAAATAAATGAAATTGTTTGAATAATAAATGTCTTTCACATTCAACTAGATCAAAAAAGAATTTTTTCAAATTTATTTTTGCATGGCAGTTCCAAAAAAACGTACTTCTATATCAAAAAAACATATTCGTAAGAATATTTGGAAAATAAAAGCCTATTTTACAGCATTGAAGGCTTTTTCATTAGCGAAATCTATTTCTACGGCTAATTCAAAAAGTTTTTTTGTGCAACAATCCAATAATCAAACTTATAATAAATAATCAAAAAATAGTCTTTTTTTTATTGTAGTCTTTCCCGATGGGGATTCTTATTTTCCCCATCAAGCTACTTGAAATTCGAATCGCCATTTTAATAATTAAATTACTAAATAAGTATTGAATTAATAAGTATTGAATTATGGTAATATTTTGGAATGTTTCAATATGGAGTAAAATGAAAGGAATTTTTTGTCATTAGTTGAATTAACTTTTTGAATTTCAATCTCGACAACTAAATAAAAAAAGCGTATTATTATTTCGCGTACGCCGCTATGGTGAAATCGGTAGACACGCTGCTCTTAGGAAGCAGTGCTAGAGCATCTCGGTTCGAGTCCGAGTGGCGGCAGGCTATCTTTGAAAAGAAAGACAATAAGTTCTATATATAATAAATGCAATTCCAGATTGGATTCCGTATCATTTTCTATACTTTTTTTATTTGAGAATTTTTATGATATTTTCCACCTTAGAACATATATTAACTCATATATCATTTTCGATCGTTTCAATTGTAATTACAATTTTTTTGATAATTTTATCCGTTGATGAAATCGTAGGACTATATTATTCGTCAGAAAAAGGAATTATAGCTACTTTTTTCTGTATAACGGGATTATTAATCACTCGTTGGATTTATTCGGGGCATTTCCCATTAAGTGATTTATATGAATCATTCGTTTTTCTTTCATGGAGTTTCTCCCTTATTTCTATCGTTCCATATTTTAAAAAACATACCAATTATTTAAGCGCAATAACCTCGCCAAGTACAATTTTTCTACATGGCTTTACCACTTCAGGTCTTTTAACCGAAATACATCAATCTGTAATATTAGTACCCGCGCTTCAATCCCAGTGGTTAATGATGCACGTAAGTATGATGATATTGGGCTATGCAGCTCTTTTATGCGGATCATTATTATCAGTAGCTCTTTTAGTCATTTCATTTTCATTTCAAAGGATTTTTCAAAATTTCGTAAACGAGTCATTTTCATTTAACAAGATCCAATATATGGATGAAAAGCGGAATGTTTTAATAAACAACTTCTCTTGTTCTGCGAGAAATTATTACAGAGCTCAACTAATTCAACAATTAGATCAGTGGAGTTATCGTATTATTAGTCTAGGGTTTATCTTTTTAAACATCGGGATTCTTTCAGGATCAGTATGGGCTAATGAGGCATGGGGATCATATTGGAATTGGGACCCAAAAGAAACTTGGTCATTTATTACTTGGATTATATTTGCAATTTATTTACATACTCGAACAAATAACAAAAAGTTCAAAAGTCTAAATTGCGCGATTGTGGCTTCGATGGGCTTTCTTATAATTTGGATATGCTATTTTTGGGTCAATTTATTAGGAATAGGGTTACATAGTTATGGTTCCTTTAATTTTCATTAACATGAAATCAAATTGAAAAAGATTCCTACAAATAGAAACCATAAAACATTTTCAAAAAAATGATAATAAAATCAAAATTTTAAATCAAAATTTATTAAGTTAAAGAATATAAGCAAAAAAAACTCCATACTTCAGGGAAGATGTCGAGAACCATTTGAATCACTACACTAATTGATTCAAAAGGTTCTCACAAAAATAAATCCATCTAGTCAAAATTTCAATTTATTTTGACTTTAGTTAATTTTTATTTTTCATTGTACGTACAATTGCAAAACGAAAAAGAAAGAATAGGATTCTTAATTTTTTCTTGTTTTATTCATGAAAACGATCGATAAAAATATGTAGATATAATAGCTTCGACCTTCTCAACTGAGAGTGAGAGAATGAAATCCGGATAAATACCAATACCTATTATTGGGAGAAGAATAGAGATTAAAATAAATAATTCTCTCGGCCCAGAATCAAAAAAATAAGAGTTTTGCACATTCAAAATCTTGTATCCATAGAACATTTGACGTAACATCGATAATAAATAAATAGGAGTTAATATTATTCCAATTGCCATTAGAAGAGTAATTAGTATTTTTGGAATTAAAAAATATTGTTGGCTGGTAATTATTCCAAAAAAGACGATCAATTCGGCAACAAAACCACTCATGCCGGGTAATGCAAGGGAAGCCATTGATAAGATACTGAACAGTGTGAATATTTTTGGAAGGAAAATCGCCATTCCACCCATGTTGTCGAGATAAACAAGACGTATTCTATCATACGTCATTCCTGCCAAGAAAAAAAGAGCAGCACCAATAAATCCGTGAGAAATCATTTGTAAAAGGGCTCCATTGAGCCCCGTATCGGTTATCGCTCCAATTCCGATAATTATGAACCCCATATGAGATACGGAGGAATAGGCTATTCTTTTTTTTAAATTACGTTGCCCGGGAGATGTTGAAGCTGCATAGATTATTTGTATTGCACCTACTATAATCAACCAGGGAGAAAATATAGAATGAGCATGGGGGAATAATTGCATATTGATCCGAACCAAACCATATGCTCCCATTTTTAATAAAATTCCAGCTAGAAGCATACAAGTACTATAATGGGCCTCCCCATGGGTGTCGGGTAACCATGTATGTAAGGGTATGATTGGTAATTTGACTGCAAAAGCAATCAAAAATCCAGTATAAAATAGTAATTCTAGTGCTACAGGATACGATTGGTTAGCTAATATTTCAAAATTTAAGGTTGGTTCATTCGAACCATATAAGCCAATACCAAAAACGCCTATTAATAGAAAAATAGACCCCCCCGCAGTGTATAAAATGAATTTTGTAGCTGAATACAGACGTTTCTGTCCTCCCCATATCAATAGAAGTAAATAAACGGGAATTAATTCGAACTCCCACATGAGAAAAAAAAGTAAAAGATCGTGAGAAGAAAATGATCCTATTTGACCGCTGTACATTGCTAACATCAGGAAATGGAACAATCGGGAATCCCGAGTAACCGGCCAGGCTGCTAAAGTAGCTAAAGTGGTTATAAATCCCGTCAGTAAAATGGTTCCTATAGAAAGCCCATCTATTCCCAATCGCCAGTGAAAATCAAAAAAATTAATCCAGTTATAATCCTCTGCTAGTTGATTTAATGGATCGGTCAATTGGAAATGATAACAGAATGTATAGGTCGTTAAAAGGAGTTCAAAAATAGAAATGGATAGGGTATACCACCTTATTACCTTATTTCCTCTATGAGGTAGAAAGAAAATTAAAGAACCCGCTAATATTGGTAAACCTACAATTATTGTTAACCAAGGAAAATAATTCGTGGTAAAGACAAGATAGAATTAGACCCCAAAACCCGTTCTCGAAAAAGAACGGGTTTTTTTGTCGGTAAAAAAAATCAATTGTATTTAAAAAAAATGGAAAATTCAGTTTGTTTAAAGTCGTTTTTTCTGAAACTTATTATATTAATAAGCTAGACCCATGCTTCGAGTTGTTTCATGCCATAAATAAACCCTCACGCTCAAAAAATCCGTTGGGCAAGCGGATTCACATCTCTTACAACCAACACAGTCCTCCGTTCGTGGAGCAGAAGCAATTTGCTTAGCCTTACATCCATCCCAAGGGATCATTTCTAATACATCGGTTGGGCAGGCTCGGACACACTGAGTACATCCTATACATGTATCATAAATCTTTACTGAATGTGACATTGGATCTCTCATTTTTTGAATATCATAAATCTTCGATTTAGTAAATTTATATATAAATCATATATTTATATACCAGATGAATCAATGATTTTATCATTATTTTAATAATCAATCGAATTATGGATCGCGGCTCCTGGGTTGGCTAAGATACTTTGATTTCTTACATTTTGACATTTAGTATTAAATAATTGATGAATATTCGAATTTTAAAAATAAATGAAATTAGTAGTACTTATTTATTCAATAAATTCGATTGATTGATACGAGTTGATTTTCTATTACGATAAATTGATGAAACAATAGCTAACCCAATAGCCGCTTCGGCTGCAGCAATAGCTATAACAAAAATAGAGAAAATATCTCCTTGTAATTGTCGACTATCAAACAAATCCGAAAATGTTACGAAATTTATATTAACTGCATTCAGGATAAGTTCCAAACACATAAGAGCCCTAACCATATTTCGACTCGTGATCAATCCATAGATACCAATAGAAAATAAATAGGCACTCAAAACAAGTGCATGTTCGAGTATCATTGATCAGCTCCTTATCAATTTTGAATCATTTCGCCATGAACAATAAACTAAGGCTTTCGCTTAACTATAATAGAACAAGTAGAAAAAAAAGAATATATTCTTTTTTTTGTAAGATAGAAAAAGAAAAAGATCGATATTGAAATAGAATTCAAAAATGAAAGCTAAATGGATTTGATAAGAGCGATAAAATTTCAATTTCGATTGTTCTTAATAGTTAGAAAGATTTTTCATTGACGGGCAACAACAATTGCACCTATCAAAGCAACTAAAAGAATTATTGAAATGAGTTCAAATGGAAGAAAAAAATCCGTTGATAAATGAATTCCAATTTGTTGACTATTCCCTATCAAATCTTGTTCGATAATTTGGTTTGATTTTGTCGTCCAAATAATTCCGTACCAAGACGTATCGAGAATCGTGGTAATTATGGAGATGAAAATACTTGTACAAACCAACGAAGTAATCCCATTCCCAACAGTCCAAAGATCGAAATCTTTATAATATTCTGAACCATTCATGAACATGACAGCAAATAAAATTAAAACGTTTATAGCTCCGACATAAATAAGGAGCTGTGCAGCTGCTACAAAATGAGAGTTTGATAAAATATAAAATAACGATATGCAAACAAGAACCAATCCCAATGCAAAAGCCGAATAAATTGGATTGGTAAGTAATACCACTCCTATACCTCCTAATAGAAGACCTGATCCCAGAAAAACTAAAAGAAAATCATGTATTGGTCCAGGCAAATCCATTCTATATACAAGATAAAAAAATTGAAATGTTTTTCATGATTTTATTGACCTGACCAGGAAATTTTTTCTTTTTTTAGGATATGCTCCTAAGTGAATTCAATTAAAATGGAATGGGGTTTCTAATGGATTTGAATTCCGTCTAGGTCCAATTACTATACCAATATCTTGTTTCCCCTTACGCCAAACCAAGTAGAAAAGGTAGCTGGAAACTATTTCTAAATAAATAGAGAGATTATGAAATTCTATTTTCAATCCAAATTGATTTGCACTTCTCACTAACTAATCAACAATTAATTGCAATTTCAAGTTCTAGTGAGCAAAAAAAAAAAATAAGGAACGATTCCTTTCAATTAGATAAAATTGAACCTGACTATAAATTACTATAGTAATTAGGAATTACTCTTTAATCATTCTTTAATCATGAAATGCATTTTTTATTTGAGGATAATTCAAAATTGTTCGAATTGTATAATCGTTAATTACTGACATCGGTAACCGACCTAATGCGATTTGATTATAATTCAATTCGTGACGATCATAAGCAGAAAGCTCATATTCTTCAGTCATTGATAAACAATTTGTTGGACAATACTCAACGCAATTTCCACAAAATATACAAATTCCGAAATCAATACTGTAATTAAGCAAGCGTTTTTTTCGCATACCGGTTTCCAATTTCCAATCAACAACGGGTAGATCTATAGGACATACACGAACACATACTTCACAAGCTATGCATTTATCAAATTCAAAATGGATTCGTCCGCGGAAACGCTCCGAGGTAATTACCTTTTCATAAGGATATTGAATAGTTACAGGTAAACGATTTGCATGGGATAAGGTAATGATGAATCCTTGACCAATGTACCTTGCCGCCCGTATTGCTTGTTGGCCATAATTCATGAACCCAGTTACCATCGGTAACATATTGTAAAGATAGATAAATAATCTTATGTTTGTTTCTTTCTCTTGTTTGATGCGAAGTGAGAAATATAGAATATCATATTCTTTTTTCGTTTAGAGTGAAAGGAGTTGAGAAGAGGTTGTTAATAATAAATTACCAAGAGAAATGGGTAAAAGAAATTTCCATCCAAGATTTAATAGTTGGTCCATTCTTAGTCTCGGTAGAGTCCATCTTGTTGTGATAGAAATGAACACGAACAAATAAGTTTTAGCTAAAGTAATAAAAATACCAATTGTCATTCTAAAGACCCTACCTACTTTATTTATTTCAACTCGATCAGAAAAAAATACGGACGGAATAAAGATATTCCAACCACCCAAGTACAGAATTGTTACAAATAACGACGAAACTAATAGATTGAGATAGGAAGCAACATAAAATAATCCAAATTTGATACCCGAATATTCGGTTTGATAACCTGCTACTAATTCTTCCTCTGCTTCGGGTAAATCAAAAGGCAATCTCTCACATTCTGCTAGCGAAGAAATTAGAAAAATGATAAACCCTATAGGTTGACGCCACAAATTCCATCCAAAAAACCCATATTTGGATTGCGCCTCAACTATATCAACTGTACTTGAACTATTAGATAAGAATAGTCGGTGGGAACATCACTGTTCCCATCGCTAGTCCAGAACCGTACATGAGATTTTCACCTCATACGGCTCCTTGACGGCCATCAAGAAATCTAAGGACCGGGTTGATATTTTTTATCGTGATAGATTTTATTTGGGGTCAAAATATAGATAGAATCAACACCCGCCGGAAGGTCAAAAATTAGACCGATGGAATTCTGTATGCCAGAATGATATAGATATAATAACTCAAAAAGCACTTATGAATTAATCTCGTCCTTTAATAATTTGAATTTTTCTTTGTTGAGTAATAACTTATTAATAAAATACTCTTTCTATGAATATCAATAGCCATCCTTTTTTGATTATTATGAAAAAAAATCAGAGATTAGATGAGTGTCTTAATAATGCAGGCTATTTAGTGATCTCTATGAATTTTCGTTCCTATTTCTTCTTTCAAAGAGGGAGTTCAAAACAAGAAAAGATTATTTCGTTTCGGATAGTCGTTTTTTAATCTGTGAGTAGGAGCATACTCTGGATTGCAATCGTGAGGAGTACTGCTTGATTATTTCTACAAATTGAAAGCCCCAATTATTGTTCTTGTTATGTTATCCAAAGATTTTCGTTTTGAAAATTGACATAACAATTTCTATTACTAATCTTTTATGTATTTTTGTGTTCCTAACCATCCACTCATTTTTGTCGAACCCTCCGTTCTAGTAATACATATAAAGAATAGTGAAAACTATATACGGTTGATCTTTTGAGCCCGCTTCAAGCCAGGATGACTAATCACTAATCAACCAATCCCTGGGGTAAAAAGTCTTGCTTATATTCAATTTACTTTATTTTTCGTTCTTGTACTTAGGAGATGAGACTCAATCTTGTTACTGCTCATTTAGAAGCTGTTTTTTTTTTTTTCACTCATATAACTATCTGATTTAGTTAATTTAACCTGAATGATGAATAAAAAAGTGAAGATACCTATTCAACTTCTTTACTTACAAAAAAGAATTAAAGAAAAGGTTATAACGACACGCACGTAGAGATATTGATAACACACAAAGAGTCAACGGTATTTCATAACTAATCGATTGAGCAGCGGCTCGTAGACCACCTAAAAAGGAATATTTGTTGTTTGATCCATATCCTGACATAAGAAGTCCAATCGGAACAATACTTGAAAAGGCAATCCATAAAAAAACACCGATATTGAGATCGGATAAAACAAGGTGATAGCTAAAAGGAATTACTGAATAACTTACGAAAATGGATATAACTGCTATGGATGGTCCGATAATGAATAAACGACCATCTCCTCGAGACGGAAGAAGGTTTTCTTTGAAAATCAGTTTTGTTCCATCTGCTAACGCTTGAAGAATTCCCAACGGACCGGCGTATTCCGGTCCAATACGTTGTTGTATTCCGGCGGATATTTCTCTTTCTAACCACACAATTACAAGTACACCTATTGTGATTCCCAATACAAGAATCAAAATAGGTAAAAGCATCCCTATGATCCCATAGATCTCTTTTAAAGATTCTAATCTAGAAAAAGAGTGGATATCTTGTATTTCTCTTGTATCAATTATCATTTCAACGATCAACTTCTCCCATAATGATATCGATGCTACCTAGTATTGTCATAATATCCGCCAATTTCATTCTTTTAACTAACTGAGGAAAAATTTGCAAATTGATAAAACCGGGGGGACGAATTTTCCATCTCCAAGGAAAACCACTCTGATCCCCTATTAAATAAATTCCCAATTCCCCTTTTGGGGCTTCAACTCTTACATAAAGCTCTTGCTTCGGTAATTCAAAAGTAGGAGAGGTTTTTTTACTAATGAAGCGATAGTCAAAATCATTCCATTCTGGATCCCGTTCTCTATCAAAGCAACGTATTTCTAAATTCTCATAAGGACCACCTGGAATTCCTTCGAGGGCCTGTTGAACAATTTTGATAGATTCCTTCATTTCACTGATTCGGACTAAATAACGCGCTAATGAATCGCCTTCTTTTTGCCAATTGATTTCCCAATCGAATTCGTCATAACATTCATAATGATCGACTTTCCGAAGATCCCATTGAATTCCACAAGCTCGTAACATCGGTCCGGATAAACCCCAATTTATTGCTTCTTCGGCACCAATACTACCTACACCCTCAACTCGTTCTAAAAAAATGGGATTTCGCGTAATAAGTTTTTCGTATTCAGAAACAGCGGTTAAAAAATAATCACAGAAATCCAAACATTTATCTATCCATCCATAAGGGAGATCGGCCCCTACTCCGCCGATACGAAAATAATTGTGCATCATTCTCATACCGGTGGCAGCTTCAAATAGATCATATACTAATTCTCTTTCTCTGAAAATATAGAAAAAGGGGGTCTGTGCACCAATATCTGCCATAAAAGGGCCAAGCCATAACAGATGAGAAGCTATACGACTCAATTCTAACATAATCACTCTGATATAACTGGCTCTTTTAGGTACTTGAATATTCACCATCTGCTCGGGTCCATTTACGGTTATTGCTTCTGTAAACATAGTAGCTAAATAATCCCAACGTGTTACATAAGGCAAATATTGTATAACTGTTCGGTTTTCGGCAATTTTTTCCATCCCTCTATGCAGATAACCCAATATTGGCTCACAATCAATAACATCTTCGCCATCTAGAGTAAGAATAAGACGAAGAACACCATGCATTGATGGGTGATGAGGTCCCATATTGACTATCATATGTTCTTTTCTTTTAGTTGTTCCATTCATAGTTTATTCCTCGATTCATTCTTTTATGAACTGCTTAAAACAAAAAGAAGTTCGTCTAAATTCTAGATAAAAAAAAATTCAATAAAAATCAAATAAACATTTTGAAATGAAAAAATTAACGCGTTTTTGATTCCCGAATATCCAGTTGATTCATTAATTCTTTATAAGAAACTCTTTTTTTATTTGACAAATAAGACAACAGCCGTTGTCGTTTTCCTAAGATTTTCCGTAGACCCCGCTGCGATAAATAGTCTTTTCTGTGAAATTCCAAATGTGAAGTAAGCCTTTTTATTTTATTGGTGAAATGAAAGACTTGAAATTCAATAGATCCCCGATTTTCTTCTTCTGAAATAACCGAAATAACTTTCTGTTTTACCATAAGATAAAATCTACTCTTTTTTCCTTTTTCAAATTCAAAAATCCATTTAACCGATCAGTAAAAATAATCCTATTCGTTTTCTCATTTTAATTAAGTATAAGTAAAAAAAAAAAATAGATATTTATACAGATAAAAGAAAACATCTTTTTGACCTATTCCTATTTGATCTAATCGAATATCAAATTATTTATCTAATGGATATGGATACATGCATTGATTTATCGTATTGGAATGGAAATGTAAGACAAGGAATGTGTACAACCCCTGGTTTCATATAATAAATACAGAACTGAAAGATATATATGAGATGAGAAATGCATCATTCACGAATTTTCAACGGGGGATACATATATATCCTTAACAGACTAAAACGGCTTCCATTATTGGTATCAAACCAATATCGATTCATACAAGATAAATCCTCTAATCGGTAAGTAGGCCAAAGAAAGGATTTGAATTGAATTAGTTCAATTTTATCCCTATCAAAATTTTGACTTTTATTCAAAACTTGATCATAGTTTTTTACGTTATTGCAAAATACTGAATTGTTCAAAAAAAGATTTCTATTCCTAGAATTGAAACAAATTCGAATTATTAATTCCCTTCGCCATTTAGTGGAAAAAATACGTTCAGGAATAACTAAACCATAATCTCGATTTTTCGTTATTCTTTGATTTGGATGTCTTACAATATAATTAGTGTAATTGTTTTGATCAATATAGTGTTTTTCTCGGTAACTTTGATTAAGTTGGTACTCACTCTTATGAACCAATGAAGCATTTAGAGTTTGATACATCAAAAATTGACCGTCGGTTTTTATAGACAAACGCACCGGTTCGATAATTAATATTCGTTTTGTCATCAATTCTCTAAGAGTAAAATCTTTTTGAATCATCAGAATATCTAGACTTGTTTCTCCACCTTGGATCGAGGATATAGCAATTTCTTTTGGATTTACCAATCTAAGCAGGAGACAATATACTTTAATATTATTTGTTATTTTTTGATTTAAAAAATTATTCCATCTCAATTGAAAACGTAAATACCTTTTTAAGACAAAATCAAGTTCTGCTTCCGTGTTGCTCTTATATTGTTTTCTCTTTTGACGTTTTTTCCTCTCTGAGCCTGCAGAATCTTCTTCAATATCGTTTTCTTGAGTTGAGAAAATTGATTCAAGAGTTTCTTTATTTTGTATATTTAATTCAACATTGTTTTTACCTAGGGATTCTTTTTTTTCTTGATTCTTATTTTCTAATTTAATAGATTTAGATTTATGTTCATTGGATAATTTTAAGGGATTCTCTTTTTGATTTTTAGTAATGTTTTTATTTTCACTAACAGTTTCATTGAAATTGAAAAGAAGTTCTTTGACCGGGATTATCCAGGGGTTCGTTTTATATGTATTATAAAGAAGCACAAATTCGCCAAAGAACCAAAGTTTTAGATTCGAAATCGAACGCCTTAGTATTTCTTCATTCATTCCCATCCAATCAAAAAGGCTTTTTTTTTTTTGTGAAATCGTGATTTTCTGATCTTTATCAATTTGAAGATAAACAAGGTCTTTTTTATCAATTTTACCAACTATTGGATAATTATTGACTTTAGTGTTAGTATTTGTATTATTATTGAAGTTGATATTGGTATCGATAGCAATCCAGGAATGAATATCCCCTTTCTTTCTAAAGCACAAATAGAGAATTTTCCACTCAAAATATTTTTTATCTGGAAATTTATCTAGAGTCATATTTTTGTTCTGTCCGAAATATATATATATAGAATTATATATAGGGATAATACGCTCTGACATATCAACTAAAGCACTTTTCTTTATGTTGTATATATTGGAATTAGAACAATTTTCTTGCGAATTATTTATCCATAATGGTGATACAGAAATATATGAATCCTTTCTATCGTCATAATTAATGAATTGATATGAGAAAAGTGCATATTTATAATATTTTTGAAAGTTAATAGTATATTTTTCATTAGAGAAGGAATTCGATTCAAAATTAATTAATTTTTTACAAAAAATGAATTTGTCTTTTTCATCTGAATGACTTTTTTGAAAATCTTTATTTTCAGTCATAATAGATCTTTGATTCACTCTGTTTCGCCATTTGTGTGGTACTAATCGATACCATTGAATCCGTGATAATTCATATTGATAATACTTACTTAAAGAGTTTTTCCATTCAACAATTGTGGAATTAAAAAGATTTTTATGCCCTAATTCCAAATGAAGTATTCCTTCTGTTTCGAAATAATCCTTTATTTCTTTCTTAAGAAAAAGAGATGTTTCCTTATATTGAAGAAGATCTCTATAAATTTGAGTTTTATATATTTGGTAAAATACATACGCTTGTGAAAAGTAGGATAAGTTGCTCAAATTTTTTGAATTCTTTTTAGTAATATCAAAAAACCGTTTTTTGAGAGTCCAAATAATGTGAATCGCACTTGTTTTATTCATTTTTTCTTTATTTATTTCATTAGTGGAAATCAATTTCTCAAATTCGTTTTTTGATAATTCAAAAAGTTGTGTAGTGATTTTCGGACTATTCTTATGAATGATACATAAAAATACTTTTATGTATATCTTTTGAATAATCAAATTGATTCTCAAA